AGATAACCCAAAAAATCAAAAGAATGCTTGGATAATTGGTTTATATGGATTCTTCCTGGTTGAGACCATACATAAAAATGACATTGCCAAAAATGGACAAGATAATATTTCCACTTATTCATCAGAAGAGGAGTATCTTTTGATGCCAGAATCGATTTTCCTTGATATCTAACATACTGTATAAAAGGATCCTTGAAGAACCATAAGGTGGCCGGAAAATCGTTAGCAAAGACTTCTTCGACAGGATATTTTATTTTTTCATAAAAACGTATTCGCTCAAAAAGAATCCCAGAAGAGGTTAATCGTAAATGATTAGATTGGTTACGGAGAAAAAGTAAAATGGATTCGTATTCACATACATAAGAATTATATAGGAGCAAGAATAATCTTTGATTACTTTTTGCAAAAATGGATTTTTTTGGAGTAATAAGAGTATTCCAATTATAATACTCGTGAAGAAAGAGCCGTAATAAATGCAAAGAAGAGGGATCTTTCACGCAGTAGCGAAGGGTTTGAACCAAGATTTCCAGATGAATGGGGTAGGGTATTAGTACATCTGATGCATAATTTAAATGTGGAAATTTGTCCTCGAAAAAAGGAAATATTGAATGAATTGATCGTAAATTATAAGATTTTACGGTTTCTGTCTCCTCTAAGGAAGATACTAATCGTAGGGAAAACGGAATTTCCACAATGACTGCAAATCCCTCCGATATCATTTGAGAATACAAATTTTTGTTGTACCCAAAAAATTTATTTTGATTCGAATCATTAACGGAAATAATAAAATGATTCTGTTGATACATTCGACTAATTAAACGTTTTATAATTAGTAAACTAGATTTCTTGTCATAACCTACATTATCCAACAAAACGGATCTATTTAAACCACGATCATGAGCAAGTGCATAAATATACTCCCGAAAGATAAGTGGGTATAGGAAGTCATGTTGCTGAGATCTATATAATTCTAAATATCCTTGAAATTCTTCCATTTAAAATTCAATTTGAATCAGAAAAGAAATAGGTGATTTATTGGGTTATCAAATGATACATAGTACGATACAGTCAAAACAAGGTATTTATATTATAGTAAGAAAAAATTAGATACCTCGGAAACAAGTCAAACTCATCAACGGACTCTCCAGACCCTCCCTTTCCATATAATAGATTTATGTTCATTTATAGGATAACAAGATAGTTAGAAGCCCTTTATTTTATCAATCCAATCGCTCTTTTGATTTTGAAAAAAAAATCTCTTTATCAATATACTGCCTTCTTCTACACATTTATCTCTACCCCATAAAGGGGAATAGCTAATAGTTAGGACTCATAAGAAATTTCTAATCCACTCATCGGAAAAGCTTTTCCCGCATCAAGCACTAATATATTTTTAACGTCTAATTAGATGGGGTAATCATTCAAAAATGAAGAACAGAAGCTCGTTACTTTTTATTTCCCTAGAATTGGAACCTCTAGTAAGGCTCTACCCATTTATTCATTCGACCCCCCCAAAAAATTCTTTTTTTTTTAATTGAATTTAAACAATTGAAATAAGATTTTGGACCTATTCAGTAAGAATGAAATATTCTCAGAATTATCCTACGACATGCTGCTTTTTCCATTCATTCCTTTCAGGATCAGTCGTGGTCTTACAAACTCTACCGATGGTATGGACGAATCTGTTGCTTCATACAAATGTGTAAAAGATGCTAGCCGCACTTAAAAGCCGAGTACTCTACCGTTGAGTTAGCAACCCAAATAAACAAATTAGAATGTGTAGATACAATCAGAATCCCAATAAATAACGAAATTGAATGGTACAACACAATCAAACCATTAAAAAAAAAAAAAAAAAAATGAAAAAAAAAACTCTAACTGAACATAATAAAAATGAACAAATCCGACGAAAATACAAAAAATTCTCAAATAAAAGATAAAATAAGGATAAAATCAAAGATTTTCAAATATTTATAGACCGCCTCTTGTCTCTCTTCTCTTATATTATCCATTAATTAGTATATATCGAGTTTAATTGATTAAAATCTTAATCAAAAAAGACTTCTTGTATGACAGAAAATATAAGAGCCTATTATTTGAATGAAATAAAATCTATGGAACAGGGATAAATAGATCCATTTATCCACGATCGGATTATATTTATTTGATACACTGTTGTCAATATGAATATTGAGAAAAGCATACGTATACAAAAGAGAAAACAAATTCTAAATCGAACTAACAATTCCGATTTCAATCAATTAAAATGAATCAAATTCAAATTATTTCAATTGAAATATAAAAAAAAAACGAAGGACTTGTGTTGGATTGGCACTATATAATATAGGTGGAAGACTAAATTAAGGAAGACGGAGGAGAAGTAGAAAAAAAAATGAGGTTTATTCAATAACTAAAATAAGCAGATTTAGTCCTTTGTTTTTTTTTTGTTCATAGAGTTCCAACGAAAACGGGGGTAATGTCAAATTTTTATGTCTATAGACCCCATTACTTCTACGTCATTTCTTATTTATTCACTTGATCTTTTTTTCTATATTTATTTTATTAATTGAATTTTGTTTGTTGATTAAGGCGAAGTTCCGTAAAAACCCCCGCCTTTTTTGAAATATCATGAACAGTTCCTGTAGGTTGAGCGCCTTTTTCAAGGAAGTATAGAATAGCAGGAACATTTAAATAGATTTGATTCTTTATCGGATCATAAAAACCCACTTTACGAAGATCTCTTCCCTCTCGTCGGGATCGAACATCAATTGCAACGATTCGATAAATGGCTCATTGGGATAGATGAAGAATACCCCCCCTAGAAACGTATAAGAAGTTTTCCCCTCGTACGGCTCGAGAAAATTCGAAATTATGTCTATGTATAGAATTACAATATCAAATATATATCCATAAAATAAAATCATCAAATTAATTAGACTATTGATTTTAGTACTTTTTTCTTATTCTTACCCAACAAAAAAGAAAATTAGTCGTATTTGCACCCTCATAACTCAAGTTGGATAACTCTGAAATAACTCAAAAGAGAAACCTTTTAGATATTTCATCTATTGAGCGGTCTCTAACCCTTTAATTGTCTGTCTTCTTTAGAATCCATTTTGATTCTTTTCTGATCTAGTTGTTAAGACAATTGAAAATGGTATTTCCTTGTTCCAGGATCTTTGCCTTGAATCATTGGGTTTAGACATTACTTCGGTGATCTTTAAATCCTTTCAAAACGGCAGCAACATACCATTTTTTGTGATTTCTTTCTGTCAAAGAATCATACGAATGTTTGATTCCTGCGTAATACACTTTCCTTTTGATTTGATCGAAAGAGTTTTACCAATTTCAACAAACTTTCCTTTTGAATTGGAAAGTTTCTCGAATAGGACCCTTTAAGTTTATGTATCGAAAATATACTTACGAAGCTGTTCCAATTTATTGATTGATACTAACCCTAGATTCTTGCCCCTGAAAAATAAATCAATACTTTCTACTCGAGCTCCATCCTATACTATATTATATTATATCATACCCCCCAAAAAAAGAGAGTTACAGCGGAACAGAACAAATGATGTCGAGCCAAGAGCACTTTCATTCCTATATAATATATAAAAAAATGGTGGATGTAAGACTCCACAGCGGATCATGTCCTTCAAGTCGCACGTTGCTTTCTACCACATCGTTTTAAACGAAGTTTTACCATAACATTCCTTCAGTTTGGAACCCATATGTAATTGATTCAATTATGGAATCATGAATAATCATTAGTTCGGATAGAGATTAATAGAATTTAATATTGGAAATTCTATAAAAATAATTTTTTTTTTTTTTTTATTATTTCTATTTTCTTATTTATATTATTCTAAATTTGAGAATATTTTTCGATTATTGTAAAAATCAAATTAGTTAACTAAATTCTAACTAATATAACACGAATAAATAAATATAATACGAAGAAACAAGTTATTTTGAATCTGTATCTTCAAGTAACATAATAGTGGTAGCATAAATTCAACAATTTCACACTTCTTCAAGTACCAAGAACTCATAGGAGTTCGTTACAAAGATTGAATTGATTGAAAAATCTCCTATCCGATATAATTATTTGCATTTTGCATAACATAAAGTTTTACAGCAAGGACCTTTCGTTTTTTATCATCAGTAAGAGAGAGAGAAATTCATATTGGATTAAACCATCTGTGATTAAAAAAAGATAGATAAAAAAACACTGATGTAAGGGAGAAATTTTATGTTGTTATTTTTTCATATTTATACTGATTTATACTGTAAAATCGTTTGCGTGTTATTTGAACTCAATTAAATTTGTGAAAAAGATATGATTCCGCGGATTATGAAAAAAAAAAATAATAATCACATTCTATACCAATATTCTACTCTTAATACAGAAGGCTGTTCGAAAAGGCAATCTTTTATATCTATTTTATTATGATATATTTTATATATATCAAAAAAAAATTAGAAATATATTATATTAATAGAATGTTAATATAATGATCACATTATATAATAATATATATAGACGGGGTATGCTCTGGGACGGAAGGATTCGAACCTCCGAGTAGCGGGACCAAAACCCGTTGCCTTACCACTTGGCCACGCCCCATTTATTTCTATTCGACACTAATAAACACTAATATTGGTACGGGTTATTCGTCAACTCCAGTCTAAATATCTATTATTTCTAAAATGGATTACTAGAATTTTTATACATGTAGACTATACATGTAGACATAGAATTAAACTGAATTTATTGATCATTACATATAATTCAATTAAGATATTGTACGAAAGTATGATTTATTCTATTCTCTTTTGATTTGAGATATAGAAGGATTTTTGATTGGGTGAGTTCAAATCAAAGAAAGTTTTTTGGTCTATCTTATTTATTTTTATTCATTTTTTTTTCGTCTATCAATAATACCCTATTTATAATAATAAAATATAATAATAAAAAACTCGATTCAATTTATTAATAACTCAATCAAAATAAATACAATTATCCCCAAAAACAAAATGTTTGTTATGCTTAATATTTTAAGTTTGATCTGTATCTACCTTAATTCTGCTCTTTATTCCAGTAGTTTTTTCGTCGCCAAATTGCCCGAAGCCTACGCTTTTTTGAATCCAATTGTAGATGTTATGCCAGTAATACCCCTGTTCTTTTTTCTCTTAGCCTTTGTTTGGCAAGCTGCTGTAAGTTTTCGATGATATTTTTAATAAAGTCCCAGACAAATTCATGATTTATTCGAAAAAAATTCGTGGAATTGATAAGATCAGATACGTCTTACACTCTCAATTCAAATATTGAAATTCTTGTACAACCGCGACAAATCCGGATCACCCCACTTTATTTCTTGGTGTCAAAATAAAAAAGGGTAGGGTATGTGGTATAAAAGTGGAGAATCTATTCTCTTTTTTCCTAAAAAAAAATCTTGGAGATTGTGTAATGCTTACTCTCAAACTATTTGTTTACACGGTAGTGATATTCTTTGTTTCTCTCTTTATCTTCGGATTCCTGTCTAATGATCCAGGACGTAATCCTGGACGTGAAGAATAAAAAATAAGGTTTTCTTTGCTTGATTTTAAACTGTTATTAGTAAGATTTTATCTATTCCACTTCTTTAACTATATAATTTTTAACTATATAATAATAATAAAAATAATATAATAAAAAAGAGCTCGCGATAAATTCGAAAGAAAATGCCAAGTCATCAATGAAAACGGAAAGAGAGGGATTCGAACCCTCGGTACGAAAAACTCGTACAACGGATTAGCAATCCGACGCTTTAGTCCACTCAGCCATCTCTCCTCTCAATTGAAAAAGGATAATACTATGTTACATTATAAAAAATAAGGCTTGAAAACGCCCGTCATAGTATATACTCTTATTTTTTGATTTCGTGATTTCGTCCGAAGGGGCTTTTTAGTTCCACGGCCCGGCCCGGTCAGTACTTAGCCGGGCCCGCCCTTTTGTTCCAACAAATCATAAATCAAAAGATTTATTAAATTTGAAAAAAATAAATAAAGAAAAAAAAAATTGCTTGTTATTGCGATAAACAAAAAGAACCTTTTCCATTTTTATGATATATAATCAAATGGTATCGAATCAAAGTGCCATTTCTTTCTTAGTTAGTCCTTTTATTCCGGTTTAAATAAGAAAAAGGGAACTCTCGTTTCTTGCCACAACCCATTTTTGTGTTATGGCTTAAGTTCGAGACAAAACCTCGGGCAAAAAAGCACTTGTTATTTAGTTATTTTGTTATTTTTTGTTATTTAGTTATTTCTTTTTTGTTATTTAGTTATTAAAGTGAAATGAATCCCCTTTTCCTAATCTCATTAGGTCCTCTGATACAAAAGGTAAACGCTCTAGTTTTCATGATTCTTTTCTGATCTTTTGTTTTAGTTTTGATTAGGGTCGACAAAAGGTCCATTTATATACAATAATCGGATTGTAGCGGGTATAGTTTAGTGGTAAAAGTGTGATTCGTTCTATAACCCCTTATATAGTTAAAGGGTCTTTCGGTTTGATTAATATTCATTCCGAACAAAAACTTTAGTTCTTAAAAGGATTGAATCCTTTACCTCTCAATGAAAAATTCGAGGAAGAATATACATTCTCGTGATTTGTATCCAAGAATCAATTTTAAATTGAAAAGTTGGATTATGAGATTACGAAACATAATTTTTTTTTATTGGATAAATACTTCCAATTGAATGAGTATGAGTAAAGGACCCATGGATAAAGATAAAAAGTGTATTTCTAATCGTAACTAAATCTTCAATTTTTCATTTCTATAGGGGGAATTGAAGCAAAACAGCTATTAAACAATGTCTTTGGTTTACTAAAGACATCGATAAATTGTTTTAGCTCGGTGGAAACAAAATACTTTTCCTAAGGATTCTTTCAAATAGAAGTAGAGAACGAAGTAACTAGAAAGATTGTTAGAATATAAACCCCCTCCTTTCTATAGGGATCGTCTAGAAAGCGGGTTGTTCTGAATAGATTTAAACATAAAAGCTGACATAGACGTTATGGGTCGGATTTTTTTATTTCGTTCATGTCTGAATCTGGGAATTTATCCATCTTCCATAAAGGAGCTGAATGAAACCAAAGTTTCACGTTCAGTTTTGAATTAGAGACGTTAAAAATGATGAATCAACGTCGACTATAACCCCTAGCCTTCCAAGCTAACGATGCGGGTTCGATTCCCGCTACCCGCTTTTACTTTATCGTTATAATCTTTAATATTCTAAAAATGAAATATTAATATTATTAAAATATTAAATAAAAAAATTGAATGAATCGAATTAATGTAATGCATCATTGACTTGAATACTAAATTCTTGGAATTCTTTCAACTATTTTTCCGAACAAGAAATATGAAAATTGGAGTGAAAAGCGTCCATTGTCTAATGGATAGGACAGAGGTCTTCTAAACCTTTGGTATAGGTTCAAATCCTATTGGACGCAGTTTA